AGACTAATATAAGCATAGAGAATAGCATAGTATTGTCCGATTCATGGGGATAAAAAAAAGTCTTTGTAGGACCAAAAGGAAAAATAGTAAGAAAAGGCATTTTTGTTACATGAGTATCCATTCGGTATGTTTTCTTCGAAAAAAAAGAAGTCCTTTCCCTTTCATTATTATTTATTTTTAATAAAGCAACTAAAGGAAAACTTTTTTTAATCGATTTTGGCTCTTCTTTACCCCATAGAGATATTGAATAGAAGGAATTTCCTTTTTTGCCACTGTAGTTTTGAAAACGAACGTTTAAATGTCCTTCAAAAGTAAGTAAATAAACCCGAAACATATAAAATGCAGTTAATCCGGCTGTGAAAGAAGCAATTATTGCGAAAATCGGTGAATATAACCAACTATCATTAAGAATTTCATCTTTGGACCAAAAACAAGCAAGAGGTGGAATACCACAAAGAGAAAGTGTACCTAATAAAAAAGCAGTTTTTGTAATTGGCACGTGCTTTCTTAACCCGCCCATAAGAGCCATGTTCTGGCTTTTATCTGGAGCGTATCCAACAAGAGCTTCCATTGAATGAATAATTGATCCGGATCCTAAAAACAACAAGGCTTTCGAATAAGCATGAGTAATCAAATGAAATAAAGCGGCTCGATAGGACCCCATACCTAGAGCTAACATCATATAACCCAATTGAGACATTGTAGAATAGGCTAAACTTTTCTTAATATCTTTTTGAGCAAGAGCTAAAGTGGCTCCTAATAATACTGTTATTATACCTATAAAAGATATTAGATTCATTATGTATGGTATCGCTATGAAAAGTGGAAGAAGACGAGCTACAAGAAAAATTCCCGCTGCTACCATAGTAGCGGCGTGGATAAGAGCCGAAATAGGAGTAGGCCCCTCCATGGCATCAGGTAACCATACATGAAGGGGAAATTGTGCGGATTTAGCAACTGCGCCGCCAAATAATAGAAAGGCACACAAAGTAACAAATAAAAAGTTAACCTCCTTATTATAAATCAAGTTATTGAATATTTCGAACAAATCCCGAAATTCGAAACTACCCGTTGTCCAATAAAGACCTAAGATTCCTAATAATAAACCAAAATCCCCTACACGATTAGTTACAAAGGCTTTTTGACAAGCACTTGCCGCACTAGGTCGTGTGAACCAAAACCCTATTAATAGATAAGAACACATCCCAACCAATTCCCAAAAAATATAAATTTGTATCAAATTCGAACTTGTAACTAATCCCAACATTGAAGTATTAAAAAAACTCATATAAGCAAAAAATCTCAAATATCCTTGATCGTGAGACATATAATTGTCGCTATAAAAAAGAACCAGAATTCCAACTGTGGTGATTAATATTGACATAATAGAAGTAAGCGGATCAATAAAGTGTCCGAACTCGAAAGAAAAATCATTATTGATGGTCAAAGACCATATGTATTGATAGATAGAACTCCTATTTATTTGCTGAATAGATAGATCGACCGAAAAAATCATAACTATACTTAACAAAAAAATACTAGGAAAAGCCCAAATACGGCGAAGATTTTTTGTTGCCGTTGGAAAAAGTAGAAGTCCCACTCCTATTAACATAGGAACTGGAAGCGGAACGAAAGGTATGATCCAAGAATATTGATATGTATGTTCCATAAAAATAATAATTTTTTTATTCTTAATTAATTGTTTCTGATTCACCGGTTCTTATCTCTTTTAAAAGAGATTACTAAAGTATTAAAAAAGCAACTGAAACTAAAATGGAATTTTCTAATTTTCTATTCGTAGTTAGTTTGAACCTTTCTCAACTACTTCAAAAATTTGCAAAGTGAAAAATAACGAATCCTTTTATACTAAGTTTATACTAAGTAAGATTTTTGTAAGATTTTTAGGAAAACGTAGCAGCAAATTCCAATTTCCATTATTATTCCCTATTACAAAAATTTATGGACATATATCAAGACTAAAAAATTGGACAAAAAAAAGAAGTACTTTATTTTGATATCAATCATCGGATGTCCCATAACTTTGCCTAATAAAAAAACAACTAGGTATTTTTGTTTGTTTATTCAGAATAATTAACGAGTTTAATTCGGGACTGATTGATTGTGTTCTATTCTAATAAATGGTATTTAATAACCAATTACTAGAATTACTAGAAAAGAAAAAAGAAAAAGATTCAAGTTTTTTATTAGGTAGGTAAGGGTTCTTAAGCTTGTTCGATATGTATTTTTTATGTACAAATGTAACATCCCAAAAAGAGACAGAGATAGAAAGGTATCACAAATAACTCCGAAATACAAATTATTTTGCCTCAGATATTGTATGGAATAGGAATTGAAAAAAAAAAAAAATGATTTGTTTTAAACAATAGATGTCTTTCACATCCAATTTTTGTAATGAATAACTTTTTATTTTTTGAATGGCAGTTCCAAAAAAACGTAGTTCTATATTAAAAAAACGTATTCGTAAAAATATTTGGAAAAAAGGGGGATATTGGGCAGCGCGGAAAGCTTTTTCGTTAGCGAAATCCCTTTCGACCGGGAATTCAAAAAGTTTTTTGTACGACAAATAATTAATAAAACGTTGGAATAATTGGAATCCGCATCCACCTGACTCCAAAAACGAGCCGATTTAGTTTCGAATTTAGATTCCATTTTTTAATATAGAATAGAAAAATAGAAGTAAAAAAAATAGAAATAGAAAAAGTAAGTAATAAATAATAATTTCCATTCCCTACTGTTTTGAACCAATGGATTTGGCTACTGAATCGGTACTTTTTTTTATTTGAAAAAAAAAAAAGAATAAAAAATTGAGAGTTTTGCCTTTATTTGTATTTGAATATGCTTTTCATTCCCGGGATGAGGATTCTTAATTTCCCCATCACCCACCCACTTATAAATAAGACAATAATAAAGGTTTTGTTTTGTCTTTTCTTTTTTTTTTTATATTTCTCCTTTTCTATTTCAATTTATGCTATTCTATAGCATAAATTGAAATCTTTAGACAAAAGCAATGAGTTGTTGAAACTAATTTTGAATTATACTTTTTTTTTAACTTTCTGAATCATCACTCCAAGTGAGAATGAGAAAAGCGTCTTTCGCCATTTCGGCGTATTTCTAATTTCTATACGAATAGTATGCAATTTATAAGTAATAAAAGAATCCTATGTTTGAAAGGGAGGATCAATCTAAAAATATCGATTTTTAGAATTCGGATTTAGAAATAAATTTTTGAAGTAGGACAATAGAAATCAAAATTCTTTTATATAATATGTATAGCTCGATACCTAATTGGTTTGATAAACCCTAAGACAAATTCATACTGAAAAAAACCTAACGATTATCACAAGACAAAAGTTATGCAAATTAAATCAAATTTTTTGAATTATTGGATATTATGCTTAAATTGTGATCGTGATCCATAAAAAAGAAAAAGAATATGTTATTGTTAAGTTAAATAAAACTGAAACCTTAAATAACTAAATAAAACGATAAAAAAGAGACTGTTTCAATAGAGATTGAAACAAGTTTTTATTCATCAATTGAATGCTTCCTAAAAACCAAAAGTATTTCATTGAAACTTTCTCTTTCACTTTCCATCTCGACGATTAAATAAAAATAAGTTATTATTATTTCTAGCAAGCCGCTATGGTGAAATCGGTAGACACGCTGCTCTTAGGAAGCAGTGCTAGAGCATCTCGGTTCGAATCCGAGTGGCGGCATAACATCTTCTAAAAGATATATAAAATAGAAAAGCCCTATAATGAAAATGAATTGAATTTCCGACTTCCATTCCGTATACTCGAGAGACTTTCACTTTTTCCTTTTAATTTCATTTTTTATTTATGATATTTTCAACTTTAGAACATATATTAACTCATATATCATTTTCGGTCATTTCAATTGGAATTACAATCCATTTAATAACCTTATTAGTCGATGAAATCGTAGGACTATATAATTCATCAGAAAAGGGGATGATAGCTACCCTTTTCTGTCTAACAGGATTATTAGTAATTCGTTGGATTTATTCGGGGCATTTCCCATTAAGTGATTTATATGAATCATTAATCTTTCTGTCATGGAGTTTCTCCATTATTCATAGGATTTTAAAACATAAAAATCATTTAAGCGCAATAACCGCGCCAAGTGCTATTTTTACCCAAGGCTTTGCAACTTCGTGTTTGTTAACCAAAATGCATCAATCCGAAATATTAGTGCCCGCTCTACAAGTTCAGTGGTTAATGATGCACGTAAGTATGATGGTATTCGGCTATGCAGCTCTTTTATGCGGATCATTATTATCCACAGCTCTTCTAGTCATTACATTTCGAAAAGTGATAAGGATTTTTGGTAAAAGCAATAAATTATTAAATGGAACTGTAACTGAGTCATTTTCCTTCGGTGAAATACAATACATGAATGCAAAAACCAATGTTTTACTAAATACTTATTTTTTTTCTGCTAGAAATTATTACAGGTATCAATTGATTCAACAATTGGATCATTGGAGTTATCATATTATTAGTCTAGGATTTATCTTTTTAACCATAGGTATTCTTTCAGGCGCAGTATGGGCTAATGAGGCATGGGGATCATATTGGAATTGGGATCCAAAGGAAACTTGGGCATTTATTACTTGGACTATATTCGGGATTTATTTCCATACTCGAACAAATAAAAAATCGGAAGGTTTTAATTCCGCAATTGTGGCTTCTATGGGCTTTGTTATAATTTGGATATGTTATTTCGGGGTCAATCTATTAGGAATAGGGTTACATAGTTATGGTTCATTTAATTAACAATTCACATCTAATTGAATTGCAAATTGAAGAAAAGAAAGGGCCTGATGAAGACAAACATAGGATGGCGCATATATATAAACGAAACTGAGTGGAAACCGCCGAGAACCTTTTGAATCAAGTAGTGGAGTGATTCAAAAGGTTCTCACAAACCCAAAAGGGGTTTGGTTACAATTCAAATTTCTTTTTTCTTTTTTTATTCATGAAAATTCTCTATAAAAAAATTAGATAGAATAGCTTCGACCTTGTCCACTGATAGTGACAGAACGAAATCCGGATAAATACCAATACCAAGTACGGGTAGAAGAATAGAGATCAAAACAAATAATTCCCGTGGTCCAGAATCAAAAAAATAAGAGTTTACGCCATTAAATAGCTTGTACCCATAAAACATTTGCCGTAACATAGATAATGAATAAATAGGAGTTAATATCATTCCAATTGCCATTACAAAAGTAATCGGTATTTTTGCTATTAAAAAATATTTTTGGCTAGTAATTATTCCAAAAAATACTATCAATTCCGCAACAAAACCACTCATGCCCGGTAATGCAAGCGAAGCCATTGATAAGATACTAAATAGCGTGAATATCTTTGGAATTGGTATAGCCAGTCCGCCCATTTCGTCGAGATAACCATGACGTATTCTATCATAACTCGTTCCTGCTAAGAAAAAAAGTGCAGCGCTAATAAACCCATGAGAAATTATTTGTAAAATGGCTCCGCTGAGTCCTGTATCGGTTATCGAGCCAATTCCTATAATTATGAAACCCATATGAGATACAGAGGAATAGGCGATTCTTTTTTTTAAATTGCGTTGGCCAGGAGATGTTAAAGCTGCATAAATTATTTGCATTGTACCTACTATGATTAACCAGGGAGAAAATAGAGAATGAGCGTGCGGTAATAGTTCCATATTGATCCGAACCAAGCCATATGCTCCCATTTTTAATAAGATTCCGGCCAGAAGCATACAAGTACTGTAATGGGCCTCCCCATGGGTGTCCGGTAACCATGTATGTAAGGGTATAATCGGTGATTTGACAGCAAAAGCAATAAGAAATCCAATATAGAAGAGTATTTCCAGTGCCACGGGATACGATCGATTAGCTAATATTTCCAAATTTAATGTTGGTTCATTGGAACCATATAAACCGATACCCAAAACTCCTATTAATAGAAAAACGGAACCTCCTGCAGTGTACAAAATAAACTTTGTAGCTGAATAAAGACGTTTCTTTCCACCCCATGCTGATAGAAGTAGATAAACAGGAATTAATTCTAATTCCCACATGATGAAAAAAAGTAAAAGGTCACGAGAAGCAAATGATCCTATTTGACCGCTATACATTGCTAACATCAGGAAATAGAATAATCGGGAATTCCGAGTAACTGGCCAAGCCGCTAACGTAGCTAAAGTGGTGATAAATCCCGTCAATAAAATGGGTCCTAGGGAAAGTCCATCTATTCCCAATCTCCAGTAAAAACCAAAAAAATCGATCCATTTATAATCCTCTGCGAGTTGTATTAATGGATCGTCCAATTCAAAATGATAACAGAAGGCATAGGTCGTTAGAAGGAGTTCTAGCACGCATATATATATAGTATACCCCCTAGTCACCTTATTTCCTCTATGAGGGAGAAAGAAAATGAAAAAACCCGTGGCTATCGGAAAAACTACAATTATTGTTAACCAAGGAAAAAAGTTCGTGGTAAAGGCAAGATACACTCGAACCAGACAAAACCGTGCTCGAAAAATAGAATATATATTCTTAATTTTTTTTGATTTTTCGAGTACGGGTTTTTGTCGGTAATCAGTAAGTAAAAAAAATGTATTCAAAATAGATTCAAGTGGGGTTTTGGGGAACGTATCAATATCAATAAGCTAGACCCATGCTTCGAGTTGTTTCATGCCATAAATAAACTCGAACACTCAAGAAATCCGTTGGACAGGCGGATTCACATCTCTTACAACCAACACAATCCTCCGTTCTTGGAGCAGAAGCAATTTGTTTAGCTTTACATCCGTCCCAAGGTATCATTTCTAATACATCCGTGGGACATGCTCGGACACATTGAGTACACCCTATACATGTATCATAAATCTTTACTGAATGTGACATTGAATCTATCCATTTCTGAATTCATAAATTTTCGATCTAGTAATTTTGGAAATGAATCATATATTGAAACACCAGATCAATCAACGATTTACCAGAATTTTGGAATCAATCCATTTCTGGATCAACTGATAAGAGGGAACAAAGATACTTTGATTTTTTACGTTTTCGCCGATATGATCGAGGTTAGGACGTATTATAGATGCTAATTTGAATTTATGAATATTCTGATTTTGAAATACTATTTTATTTATTCAACAAAGTCGATTGATTGATACGAATCGATTTTCTGTTACGATAAATTGACGAAACAATAGCTGATCCGATAGCTGCTTCAGCGGCTGCAATAGCTATAACAAAAATTGAGAAAATATCTCCTTTTAATTGCCTACTATCAAAAAAATCGGAAAATGTTACAAAATTTATATTAACCGCATTTAGTATAAGTTCAAGACACATCAGGGCCCGGACAATATTTTGGCTCGTGATCAATCCATAGATACCAATAGAAAATAAATAAGCACTCAAAATAAGTACATGCTCGAGCATCATTGACCAACTCCGTACCAATTTCGATTCATTTCAATATGAACAATAAGTCAAGCGATTTGATTACTTATAATCTAACAAGTATAGAACAAAAGAATGCTAATAGATCAAATCAATAAACTTCTATTTGATTTATACATGAAACAGTATTCAAATCGAATTGAAGGCAAATAGATGTGATAACACAGAAAAGTCGAATTTGGATTGCTGTTGCTAGTTATAAAGATTTTTTACTGACGAGCTACGGCAATTGCACCTATCAAAGCAACTAAAAGAATGATCGAAATGAGTTCAAATGGAAGAAAAAAGTCGGTTGATAAATGAATTCCAATTTGTTGACTGTTACTTATCAAATCTTGCTCTATAATCTGGTTGGATCGTGTAGTCCAAATAATCCCGTACCACGACGTATCTAGAATAGTAGTGAGTAAGGACAAAAAAATACTTGTACAAACCAGAGAAGTAACTCCATTCCCAATAGTCCAAAGATTCAAATGAAAATCGTTGGAATAGTCTGAACCATTCATGAACATTACAGCAAATATGATTAAAACATTTACAGCTCCTACATAAATAAGGAGCTGTGCAGCAGCTACAAAAGGCGAATTTGATAGAATATAGAATAAGGATATACAAATAAGAACGAATCCCAATGAAAAGGCAGAATAAATCGGGTTGGTAAGTAATACCACTCCCAGACCTCCTAATATAAGACCCGATCCTAGAAAAACTAAAAGAAAATCATGTATTGGTCCAGCCAAATCCATTATATTAAAATAAGAGATAAATAAATCGAAATGTTTTTTCATGACCTTATTGAACCGACCAGGCAATTTTTTTTTATGAGGCATTCCCGATTGAATTCAATTCAAATCTAATAGGTGTGAATTGATGTGGGTACAGTTATTGGATCAATTTCGTTCTTTTCTTTATTGGAAATGGCAGTTGGAAATTGAAAGTCTATATTTCGAAAAAATTGTGGATATATTAACAGACTTTCAATACAAATTAATTTGTACTTCTCATAATCCAATCTATAGTTGGGATTTGTACCAAACAAAGAGAAAGACCTTATTCCTTTATACCAACACGGAACCCTAGTAATTTCCAATAATAAAGAGATTTACCCGTTTTTTCTTTGAGACGAATTCAAAACTGTTCGAATTGTAAAATCGTCAATTACTGACATTGGTAAACGACCTAAAGCAATTTGATTATAATTCAATTCGTGACGGTCGTAAGTAGCAAGTTCATATTCTTCAGTCATTGATAAACAATTTGTTGGACAATACTCAACGCAGTTACCACAAAAAATACAAATTCCGAAATCAATACTGTAATTAAGCAATCGTTTCTTTCGAATATCAGTTTCCAATTTCCAATCAACAACAGGCAGATCTATAGGACATACACGAACACAGACTTCACAAGCAATACATTTATCAAATTCAAAATGGATTCGACCGCGGAAACGCTCCGATGTTATTAATTTTTCATAAGGATATTGAATAGTTACAGGGAAACGATTTGCTTGGGATAAGGTAATCATGAAACTTTGACCAATGTACCTTGCAGCTCGTACTGTTTGTTGACCATAATTCATGAACCCAGTTACCATAGGGAGCATATCGGGAATATCTATGAATAAATTTTTTCTTTCTCTTGTTTGAGGTAAGCCGTGAATATAGTATCCCCTTTTTTTGTCTACAGTGAAAGGAGTTGGGAAGAGGTTGTTAATAATAGATTACCGAGAGAAATAGGTAAAAGAAATTTCCAGCCAAGATTTAATAATTGGTCCATTCTTAGTCTAGGTAAAGTCCATCTTGTTGTGATAGAAATGAACAAGAACAAATAAGTTTTAGCTAATGTAATAAAGATACCAATTGTCGTTCCAAAGATTCCATCCGCTTTATTTATTTCAAATAACTCAGGAACAAATATGTACGGAAGTGAAAGATTCCAACCGCCCAAGTAAAGAACTGTTACAAATAATGAGGAAACTAATAAATTTAGATAGGAAGCAACGTAAAATAAACCAAATTTGATCCCCGAATATTCGGTTTGATAGCCTGCTACTAATTCTTCTTCTGCTTCTGGTAAATCAAAAGGTAATCTTTCGCATTCTGCTAGGGAAGAAATTAGAAAAACGATAAACCCTATAGGTTGACGCCACAAATTCCACCCCCAAAAACCATATTTTGATTGCGCCCCGACTATATCAACTGTACTTGAACTATTAGATAATCATAGTCGGTGATAACATTACTGTTCCCATCGCTATTACAAAACCGTACATGAGATTTTCACCTCATACGGCTCCTCAGGGCCACAAATAAATGTAAGGACCGGGCAAGTATTCGTTATCTTGATATGGTTATAGCATAGATAGACTCGTGGAAGGTCCCCAATTATACCAATGGAATTCTGTCTGCTATAAGAATAAATCAAAAAGCATTTCTGAATCGATCTCATCCTTCAACTTTTTTTGGGTGAGTAATAACTTAATAAATCCTTCAATAAAATACTCTTTGTAGAAATATCTATTGATATTTCGAGCCATCATTTTTTTTTGATTACGAAAAAAAAATTAGACATTACATTAGTTCATGAATCATGACACAATTTTTCTTTCTATGAAGATAGGAAAGAAATAAGCTATGAAGATAGGAAAGAAATAAGAAAAAAATAGCTTTTCTTTTTATTGTAATTTTATTTTTTTTTCTATGTTTTTTTGTTCCTCTTCTTCTTTCTGAGAAAAAGGGGGCCTCAAAAAAGGAAAGGATTATTTCGTTCCCGATAGTAATTTCTTTAATTGGGGGATAGGAGCATACTCTGAATCGGAATTGTGGGGAGTACTGCCTGATCATTTCTACCAACTTAAAGCCCCAATTAGTATTCTTTTTATGTTATGCAGACGTATCTTTTTCGTTAATTTACATAATCTCCATTACTAATTCTTTGTGTGTATTTTAGTGTTCCTTATTATCCACCCATTTTTTTTTTCAATCCCCCGTTCGTTAATATATGTATTGTAATACATTCAAACATATAGTGAAAACTCCATACGGTTGACTTTTGAGCCCGCTTCAAGCTAGGATGACCAATCAACTAATCTTGGGGTAAAGGGCATCTTCCACCTTTGTTTACTTTCACTTAACTCTTGTACATAGGAAATGAGACTCAATCTGCTTTTACTGCGAATTTAGAAGTTGTTTTCTTTCACTCATATATAACTATCTAATTTTTTTATTAACCTAAAGAATAAATAAATGGATAAAAAAAAAATGCGGATATCCATTTAATTTCTTTTTTTTTTCTAGAAGGAAAAGAAAAGCTTATATTTTAGCGAATCGCACGTAGAGATATTGATAAAACACATAAAGTTAATGGTATTTCATAACTAATCGATTGAGCAGCAGCTCGCAGACCACCTAAAAACGAATATTTATTATTTGATCCATATCCTGACATAAGAAGTCCAATAGGAGCAATACTTGAAACGGCAATCCATAAAAAAATACCAATATTGAGATCAGCTAAAACAAGGTGATAACTAAAAGGAATTACTGAATAACTTAGTAGAATTGATATGACTGCTATAGATGGTCCAATACTGAAGAAACGAGTATTTCCTCTAGCTGGAAGAAGATTCTCTTTGAAAAGTAGTTTTGTTCCATCTGCTAAAGCTTGAAGAATTCCGAAAGGGCTGGCGTATTCAGGGCCAATACGTTGTTGTATTCCTGCAGATATTTCTCTTTCTAACCACACAATTACTAGTACACCTATTGTGATTCCTAATACAAGAGTCAAAATAGGGGCAAACACCCGTATGGTCCCATAGAGCTCTTTTAAGGATTCCAATCGGGAAAAAGAATTAATATCTTGTACTTCTGTTGTATCGACTATCATTTCAACGATCAACTTCTCCCATAATGATATCTATACTACCTAGTATCGTCATAATATCCGCCAATTTCATTCTTTTAACTAACTGAGGAAGAATTTGCAAATTGATAAAACCCGGTGGTCGAATTTTCCATCGCCAAGGAAAACTACTTTGATCTCCTATCAGAAAAATTCCCAATTCTCCTTTTGGGGCTTCGACTCTCACATAAAGTTCTTGTTTCGGTAATTCAAAAGTAGGAGAAGGTTTTTTACTAATGAATCGATCTTCAAAATCATTCCATTCTGGATCGCTTTCTCTAGCAAAGCATCGGATTTCTAAATTCTCATAGGGCCCCCCCGGAATTCCTTCCAAAGCCTGTTGAATAATTTTTACGGATTCTGTCATTTCACCGATTCGGACTAAATAACGAGCTAATGAATCTCCTTCTTTTTGCCACTGGACTTCCCAATCAAATTCGTCGTAACACTCATAATGATCCACTTTACGAAGATCCCATTCTATTCCAGACGCTCGTAGCATTGGTCCTGATAAACCCCAATTTATTGCTTCTTCTCCACCAAAAATGCCTACTCCTTCAACTCGTTCTAAAAAGACAGGGTTTCGTGTAATAAGTTTTTGATATTCAACAACCCCCGTTAAAAAATAATCACAGAAATCCAAACATTTCTCTATCCAGCCATGGGGTAAATCGGCCGCTATCCCTCCGATACGAAAATAATTATGCATCATTCTCATACCGGTGGCAGCTTCGAATAGGTCATATACTAATTCTCTTTCTCTGAAAATATAGAAGAAGGGAGTCTGTGCACCAATATCTGCCATAAAAGGGCCGAGCCATAACAGATGAGAGGCTATACGACTCAACTCCAACATAATTACTCTGATATAGCTGGCCCTTTTAGGTACTTGAATATTTCCCAACTGTTCTGGTCCATTTACAGTTATTGCTTCTGTGAACATAGTAGCTAAATAATCCCAACGTGTTACATAAGGCAGATATTGTATAATTGTTCGGTTTTCCGCAATTTTTTCCATCCCTCTGTGTAAATAACCCAATATTGGTTCACAGTCAATAACATCTTCGCCATCGAGAGTAACGATGAGACGAAGAACACCATGCATTGATGGGTGGTGAGGTCCCATATTTACTCTCATAAGGTCTTTTCCTGTAGCTAGTATACTCATTGGTTTTTCCTCGATTCATTCTTACATGAATTGTTGAAAACAAAAAGAAGTTATCAAGATTCAAAATCTAATAAATCAAATAATTCAATAATTCAAAATTCTTTTTTCAAATTAACGATTTTTTGACTCCCGGATATTCAACTGACTAATTAATTCTTTATAACGTACTCTATTTTTCTTTGACAAATAAGAAAGTAGTCGCTGGCGTTTTTCCAGAACTTTCCGTAAACCCCTCTGAGATAAATAGTCTTTTCTGTGCAATTCCAAATGGGAAGTAAGTCTTTGTATCTTATTAGTGAAACTTAATACTTGAAATTCAACAGACCCGCTGTTTTCTTTTTTTTTTTCTTGAAAAGTAACTGAGATGAATGAATTTTTTACCATAAAACGAAACCCTCTTTTCCCTTTCTTTTAATATGAAATTTACTGATCAGTAATAATAATGTTAGTCATTTGAATTGAATATACACAATCATCTTAAAGCCGTTATGAACTTCCGATAAAATCAATCAACAATCAATCCCATTTTCGATTTGATTAGGGATAAAAAAGGATGCTATATTTCTTCAAATAACAAATTTGCAATCGCGGATACATATGTATCCTTATTATACTGAAACGACTGCCATTATTGGTATTAAACCAATAGCGATTCATACAAACTAAATCTTCTAATCGATAATTGGGCCAAAGAAAGAACTTTAATTTAATTAGTTTCTTTTTCTCTCTAGCAAGATCTTTGCTTTTATCCAAAACGTGACTCCCTTTTTTTACGTTATTACAAAATACGGAATTTCTCTGAATACCGTTTTGATTCTTCCAATTGAAACAAATCAGAGTTCTCAATTCTCTACGACGGTTGGGGAATAAAATATTTTCAGGAACAAGCAAATCATAATTCTTTTTGTCTCTATTTCCAGTCATTCTTTGATGTCTTGCAATGGATTCATAATTTTTTTTTTTATGAACATTGCTTTTTTCTCGGTATCTTTTAGTAATTTGGCGCTTATTCTTATGAACCAATGAAATACCTACGATTTGATATATAAAAAACTGTCCATCGTTTTTTACCGACAGACGAAGCGGTTCGATAATAAATATTCCCCCCTTCACCAATTCTGTAAGAGTGAAATCCTTATGAATCATCAAAATATCCAGACCCATTTCTCCCCCTTGAATAGAGGATATAGCAATTTCTCTTGGATTTATCAGTCGAAGCAGGAGACAATAGATCTTGATATTATTTATTATTCTTTGATTTAAAAAAGAATCCCATCTCAACTGAAAATGCAAATACTTTTTTAGGAAGAAATAAAGTTCTGTTTCTGTGTTGTTCTTGTATTGTTTTTTCGTTCTACGTTTTTTGATGTCTGATCCCGAAGAATTTGCTTCAACATCTTTTTCTTGGTTTGAGAGAATTGACCCAAGACTTACTTGGTTTTGTGCATCTGATCGAGGATTCCCTCGGTCTGGGGGTTCTTTTTCTTCTTTACTTCTATTGTATAATTCAAGAGAGTTTTTTTGATTCGATGATATAAAAAGATTTTCCTTTTTCTTTCGAGTTATTTTTTTATTCCCATTTTCATTTCCCTTAAAACCGAAAAGAAGTAATTTGATTGGTATGATCCACGGTTTTTTTTTATATGCATTAAAAAATAGCACTAATTCTCGGAAGAACCAAAGCTCCAGATTTGATATAGGACAACTTAGTATTGCTTCATTCATTCCCATCCAATCAAAAAAGAACTTTTTTTGATTGGATGGTTTAATTTCTTCATCTTCATGAATTGTAAGATAAAAAAGAACTTTCTTATTAATTTCATCAATTATTTGATACTTATCAGCCCCAATCTTAGTATTTGGATTCCTGTTGGTACCAATATCAACCCAGACTTCAATATCAACCTTATTTCTAAGACAAAAATCGAGAATTCTCCAATCAAAAAATTTTCTATCCGAAAATTTATCCATATCCATAATATCATCTTCTTCTAGATAATTATTAATAGGGATACCTCCCAACATATCAAATAATTTGCCTTCCCTTATGTTGGAATTAGAAAAGATTTCTTCTTTATTATTTACTTGGAATAATGATTTCTGAATATACGAGTCTTTCTTATCTTCATAATTAATAGATTTATATGATAAAAGATCATATCTATAGTGTTTTTTAAAATTATCTTTTTGATTCTGTAATGGATTCGCTTCAAAAAAATTTTGTTTGTCGGAATGAGTTAATCTATTTTTTTCATATGAATCCTTTTTGTTTAAATCTTTCTTTTGAGCCATACTGTGTTGATTGGCTCTATTTCGCCATTTTTGTGATACTAATATAGGCCATCTTATCCGAGATAAATCGGATTGATATTGATAATGACCCTTTAACCAGTTTTTCCATTGATTCATTTCAAAATTCAAAAAAGATTCATGTCTTAATTCGTAATGAAATATTCCTTGTTTTTTAAAATAATCTTTTATTTCCTTCTTAAGAAAAAGGGATGTTCCGTCATATTGAAAGACAAATCTTAAATTATAAAAGTGAATAAGTTGGGTTTGTGATAATTTGTAAAATACATATGCTTGTGATTGTGAGAAAAAAGAGAAATCATAAGAAATCTTTGAATTCTTATTACTAACCTTAGAAAGTAATTTTTTTATAGTCGAAATAAAGTGAATTCCATTTTTACTTGTTTTATTAATTCTTTCCTGATTTGTTTCATTATTGTGGATATTTTTCTCAATAATTTTGATTTTTTTTGGTGATTCAAAAAAAAAAATTGCATTGATTCTTGGAATATTGACAATAGCTAGAAAAATTTTTATGTATATCCTTTCAATGAAAAATTTTATAAAAAAATATGATTTACCAATTAATCGAGTATTTCTTTTTTTTAATATTTGCCAAATCTTTTTGGACGCTCCTAATATTTTAGGACGATAACTTGTTTTGTTCGAACTAATATTTATTTCGTAAGTTAGCAGTCTTTTTTTCTTTTCTTTTGTAATTTTTTCTATTTTCTTTTTTATTATGTTTGTTCGATTAGTCAGATCTTTTATTTTTTTTTCGGGCAGTGCTAAATTTGTCCAATCCATAGATCGAATTTGAATGGACGATTCGTGAATCATCTGATTACTCATTATCAAATCTTTTTTATCTTCACCCAATTCATCTATTTCTCGCAATCGAAATAATGGAATTTGGTTTGTTTTTGAAAGTTCTTTTACTTTTAGTAATAGAATTCTTTTGATGACCCATCTTTTTGTTTCTTTTGCGATTTGTTGAAAAAGTTTTGTTCTTTCTTTTAAAACTCTTAAAGACTTTGTTTTCAATTGTCTAATTTTTTTTTTTAGTTCTTTGAAAATGGGTTTAAAAAACGAAGGTCTTTTTCGGGGAGGACCAAAAGGCAATTCCGCTTCCATTCCCCAAACTGTTAAAAAACAAAAATCGTTGTTTTTTTGTCCCCCTTTTTTTTTCATTGCATCTTTATGAGGGAATTGTAGCTTAGATTTGTGCCAGGGTTTCAGGCAAAAAGGAAATAGGATCTTTATCTGAATACCCTCTGTTAACCAGTTTTTCGGAAATTCTCGTTCGGATAATTGAACACCGTTATGGGTGCATTTTACATACATTTCCCTATTCCAATCCTTTAAATCCTCGGACCATTCAGGAATTTGAAATAAGAGCATGCGAGCAATATTTTTAGCTATTATCAGTGAAGGTAATATAATATATTTTCTAAAAATCGATTGAGTTAATAATACAAAACTTCTGAGTACTTGAGCAAAAAAAAATGTATTCCAGATTTCTGCTATGGGTATCTCTGTTTTTTCTTTTCTTTTGTATTTTTCTCTTTTGTCCTCCTCTTGGTTATCAATTTTTTTTTGCTTTTCAATTTTAGAATCAGAAAGTTTTTGGTCTTTTTGTTTCCACATCCAATTTTTAAAAATTACTTTCATCAGTTCGGAAATATCAAAAGAAAAAAAAAAAAGTTTGTCTAGCCTGTCCAAAAAAAGCGGGGAATGCACATTTGCTTGAAACAGTTCCCAAGTAATAGTTTTACGTCTTTGTGCGCGCATAGAGCCTTTGATTAGACCTCGACGAAAATCTGATTGTTGTGAATAATGGGTCAAATTCACTTTCTTTGCTTGCTTAGGACTCTTAGTATATTTGGTATTAATATACGTAGAGGTATTTGGCTTTGGCTGGTTATCAGTAAAAATAACTACATGTTTGAACTTTCTTGAACGAATTGCCCCTGCTACAGTTTCGCCCCTGTTTTTCTTTTTTTGTCCTAAATCGGTAATTGAGTTGTATGACCAGCGAGGAACTTTTTTACTTATTTCTTTTATTCCAATAGAGTTTTTTCTAATTCTTTGGTCGTTGGGATCCGTTATAACTACATCGAATAAAATTTTTAAAATTAGTATTCGATCTTCTGAATCAATTTTTTCTTGTGTTTGTTCTGGAAATAAAGAACGTACTTTTTTTGTTGAAAATAATTTGATACGAAACCTATCTAGTGTCTGCTCAAATTCGGGATAATTCTTAATAAGAAGAAGACTATGAATTTTATTTATCCAAAACGTACTGATGTTCTTTTGGCTAGAAGTTTCATTTAGCGTTAGGGGTGAAAAAAAAAAATCGATTCTTCCACGATAAGGTCCATGCAAAAAAGGATCATATTTTTTAGGTAAGTATTCTTGTTTAGTCTTATCATTACACAATTGAGTCCTTTTTTCAAGTACATTCAGAGTACTAGATCCTTTATCTAAAACTTCGATTCTATTCCTAAACTCCTTGTTTAAGTTATTTTTTTTTTCATTGGTGTAACTCCAATTATTATACAATTCATCAGAGGATAGTTTTTCTTTTGTTAAAAAAGACATCTTTTGTTGTATCATTTCCAAAAAAGTTGACA